GTTAATGTAGCTTAACAAAAAGCAAAGCACTGAAAATGCTTAGATGAGCTTTCCCAGCTCCATAAACACAAAGGTTTGGTCCTGGCCTTTTTATTGTTTTGTAGCAAGTTTATACATGCAAGACTCCCCTCCCCAGTGAGAATGCCCTTAATATCAATTTAGATCAAAAGGAGCAGGTATTAAGCACACTAACTAGTAGCTCAAGATGCCTTGCTTAACCACGCCCCCAAGGGATACAGCAGTGATAAAAATTTAGCAATAAACGTAAGTTTGACTAAGCTATGCTACTCCAGGGTTGGTAAATTTCGTGCCAGCCACCGCGGTCATACGATTAACCCAAACTAATAAACATCGGCGTAAAGCGTGATTAGAACAAAAAACAAAAAATAAAATCAAATAACAACTAAGCTGTAAAAAGTAATAGTTGAAAACAAAAATAAACAACGAAAGTGATTTTATAGTCTTCGAACTCACGATAGCTAAGACCCAAACTGGGATTAGATACCCCACTATGCTTAGCCCTAAACTTAGATAATTTCCTAACAAAATTATTCGCCAGAGAACTACAAGCCAGAGCTTAAAACTCAAAGGACTTGGCGGTGCTTTATACCCGCCTAGAGGAGCCTGTTCTATAATCGATAAACCCCGATAAACCTTACCACTCTTTGCCAACTCAGCCTATATACCGCCATCTTCAGCAAACCCTAAAAAGGAGCAAAAGTAAGCTCAATCATCACCATAAAAACGTTAGGTCAAGGTGTAGCCTATAGAGTGGAAAGCAATGGGCTACATTTTCTACTTTAGAACACACGAAAGCCCCTATGAAACTCTAGAGACCAAAGGAGGATTTAGCAGTAAATTAAGAATAGAGTGCTTAATTGAACGAGGCCATGAAGCACGCACACACCGCCCGTCGCCCTCCTCAAGTACTAAATATTAATTATAAGTAATTCTAAATAAATAGGTATAAGAGGAGATAAGTCGTAACAAGGTAAGCATACTGGAAAGTGTGCTTGGACATTACAGAGTGTAGCTTAACCTAAAGCACTTGGCTTACACCCAAGAGATTTCATTTTATGACCGCTCTGAGCTAATACTAGCCCTACCAAACTTACACTCAACCATAAAAAGTCACTAAACTAAAACATTCACCTTACAAATAAAAGTATAGGAGATAGAAATTTGTCTTTAGGCGCTATAGATATAGTACCGTAAGGGAAAGATGAAAGATTAATTAATAGCACAAAAAAGCAGAGATTACTACTCGTACCTTTTGCATAATGAATTAGCTAGAAAACCTTTAGCAAAAAGAATTTTAGTTAAAAACCCCGAAACCAGACGAGCTATCTATGAGCAGTTGCAAGAACGAACCCGTCCATGTAGCAAAATGGTGGAAAGACTTGTAGATAGAGGTGAAAAGCCAATCGAGCCTGGTGATAGCTGGTTGTCCAGAATAGAATTTTAGTTCAACTTTAAATTTTCCTAAAGGACACCTAGCCCTAATGAAAGTTTAAATGTTATTCTAAAGAGGGACAGCTCTTTAGAAACAGGATACAGCCTTTTATAAAGAGTAAGTCATTTTAAATACATAGTTGGCCTAAAAGCAGCCATCAATTAAGAAAGCGTTAAAGCTCAACAATCAAAATCTAACTTAATCCTTACATTTAAAAACGAACTCTTATAACTTCCTAACTGGACTAATCTATAAATTTATAGAAGAAATAATGCTAATATGAGTAACAAGAATTTAATTCTCCTTGCACAAGCCTATATCAGATCGGATGCCCACTGATAGTTAACAACTAATAATAGAAAAACTCTACAAATTAGTCCTCTATTAACTTTTACTGTTGACCCGACACAGGTGTGCACTATAGGAAAGATTAAAAGAAGGAAAAGGAACTCGGCAAACTTTAACCCCGCCTGTTTACCAAAAACATCACCTCTAGCATTACTAGTATTAGAGGCACTGCCTGCCCAGTGACAAACGTTTAACGGCCGCGGTATCCTGACCGTGCAAAGGTAGCATAATCACTTGTTCCTTAATTAGGGACTAGCATGAATGGCAACACGAGGGTTCAACTGTCTCTTCCTTCCAATCAGTGAAATTGACCTCCCCGTGAAGAGGCGGGGATAAGACAATAAGACGAGAAGACCCTATGGAGCTTTAATTTTTTAATTCAATATTTTCACGACTTCACTCCACAGGAGCCTAACCAAGAAAATTCCTGAATTAAAAATTTTGGTTGGGGTGACCTCGGAGCAAAAACCAACCTCCGAATGATTAAAGCCTAGACCCAACAAGTCAAAGCATTGAAAATCATAAATTGACCCAAATCCTTTTTGATCAACGGAACAAGTTACCCTAGGGATAACAGCGCAATCCTATTTTAGAGTCCCCATCGACAATAGGGTTTACGACCTCGATGTTGGATCAGGACATCCCAATGGTGCAACCGCTATTAAAGGTTCGTTTGTTCAACGATTAAAGTCCTACGTGATCTGAGTTCAGACCGGAGTAATCCAGGTCGGTTTCTATCTATTTAGTATTTCTCCCAGTACGAAAGGACAAGAGAAATGGAGCCCACTGCCCTACAGAGCTCTAAGTTTAAAAGATGAAGTAATCTTAATCTTGTATACTTACCCAAACATCACCCTAGACAAGGGTTTGTTAAGGTGGCAGAGCCCGGTAATTGCATAAAACTTAAAACTTTATAATCAGAGGTTCAACTCCTCTCCTTAACATCATGTTTCTAATCAATACTTTTCTCTTAATTCTACCTGTACTCCTAGCCATAGCCTTCCTGACTTTAGTAGAACGAAAAATCCTAGGCTATATACAACTTCGAAAAGGCCCAAACATCGTAGGTCCCTATGGACTTCTTCAACCAATTGCAGACGCAATTAAGCTATTCATTAAAGAACCCCTACGACCCTTAACATCATCATCCCTCCTTTTCATCATCGCTCCAACTTTGGCACTAACCCTAGCACTCTCAATATGACTCCCCATTCCCATGCCATATCCACTAATTAACCTTAACATAGGCGTATTATTTATTCTAGCAACCTCTAGCCTAGCAGTCTACTCAATCCTTTGATCAGGTTGAGCATCCAACTCAAAATATGCGCTATTTGGAGCCCTCCGAGCAGTTGCACAAACCATTTCTTATGAGGTTACATTAGCAATCATCCTTCTATGTGTCCTACTAATGAACGGCTCATTTACACTTTCATCCCTCATTACAACACAAGAATATATATGAATTCTCTTCCCAGCATGACCCCTAGCCATAATATGATTTATTTCAACCCTAGCAGAAACAAACCGAGCCCCCTTTGACCTCACCGAAGGCGAGTCAGAACTCGTCTCCGGATTCAATGTAGAATACGCGGGTGGTCCATTCGCCTTGTTCTTCCTAGCTGAATATACTAATATTATTATAATAAACGCCCTAACAACTATCTTATTCTTAGGCTCGTTTCACAGCCACACTAATCCAGAAATATTCACAATTAACTTCGCCGCCAAAACCCTGCTACTAACAATGACATTCCTATGAATCCGAGCATCCTACCCTCGATTCCGCTATGATCAACTCATGCATCTTCTGTGAAAAAGCTTCCTCCCCCTAACACTAGCCCTATGCATATGACACATCTCCATACCTATTATACTCTCAAGTATCCCCCCTCACATATAGAAATATGTCTGATAAAAGAGTTACTTTGATAGAGTAAATAATAGAGGTTTGAATCCTCTTATTTCTAGAACAATAGGCCTTGAACCTACACCTAGGAACTCAAAATTCCTCGTGCTACCAAATACACCAAATTCTAAAACTACGCAGTAAGGTCAGCTAAATAAGCTATCGGGCCCATACCCCGAAAATGTTGGTTTATATCCTTCCCGTACTAATTAACCCCCTAATCTTTTCTATTATTTTATTTACCTTGTTCCTAGGCACAATAATTACCGTATTCAGCTCCCACTGACTAACTATGTGAATTGGGTTAGAAATAAGTATACTGGCTATTATTCCCATCTTAATCAACAAAGCCACACCACGATCAACAGAAGCCGCAACTAAATATTTTTTAACACAAGCTACAGCATCAATAATTTTAATGATAGCAATTACACTTAATATCATTGATTCCGGCCAATGAACATTAATTAACCCACAAAATCACTTCACCCCAACTATAATTATACTAGCCCTTATTATCAAGCTAGGAATAGCTCCCTTCCACTTTTGAGTACCTGAAGTCACCCAAGGGGTCCCCCTAAAATCGGGCCTTATTCTTCTTACATGACAAAAACTAGCCCCTCTGTCCATCCTCTATCAAATCTCCCCCTCAATTGATTCAACTATAATAATACTAGTAGCTATTCTCTCAATTATGGTTGGTGGCTGAGGAGGACTAAATCAAACTCAATTACGAAAAATCCTAGCATACTCCTCAATTGCACATATAGGATGGATAGCAGCCATTATTACATTCAACCCTAATGCCATAATTCTAAACCTAATCATTTATATTTTTCTTACAATCCCCATATTTATGATATTTATACAACACACAACTACTACTACACTAGCCCTATCACAAATATGAAACAAAACCCCATTAATAGTAACAGCTATTCTAGTCACTTTAATATCTCTAGGAGGCCTCCCTCCACTAACAGGCTTTATTCCAAAATGGATTATCATTCAAGAATTAACAAAAAATGACAACATCATTATACCCACTATAATAGCCATACTAGCCCTCCTAAATCTTTACTTTTACTTACGCCTAATTTACTCTTCTTCTCTTACAATATTTCCAACAACTAACAACTTAAAAATAAAATGACAGTTTGAATCGACAAAACGCATAACATTTATAACCCCGCTAATTATTTTATCGACAATACTTCTCCCTCTTACACCAATAATCTCAGTGCTAAATTAACTCTAAGGGGTTTAGGTTACATAGACCAAGAGCCTTCAAAGCTCTAAGCAAGTAAACTTTACTTAACCCCTGCTTAAGGACTGCAAATTAACTTTACATCTCCTGAATGCAAATCAGGTGCTTTAATTAAGCTAAATCCTCCTAGATTGGTGGGATCCAACCCCACGAAATTTTAGTTAACAGCTAAATACCCTAGTCAACTGGCTTCAATCTACTTCTCCCGCCGTAAGAAAAAAAAGGCGGGAGAAGCCCCGGCAGATTTGAAGCTGCTCCTTTGAATTTGCAATTCAATATGAAAATTCACCTCAGGGCTTGGTAAAAAGAGGGCTCAACCTCTGTCTTTAGATTTACAGTCTAATGCTTGCTCAGCCATTTTACCTCTACTTATGTTCATTAATCGTTGATTATTTTCTACCAACCACAAAGACATTGGAACTCTCTACCTCTTATTTGGAGCCTGAGCTGGAATGGTAGGAACAGCCCTCAGTCTGTTAATCCGAGCAGAATTGGGTCAACCTGGGACTTTACTTGGAGACGATCAAATCTATAATGTTATCGTCACCGCACATGCCTTTGTAATAATTTTCTTCATAGTTATACCTATTATGATTGGAGGCTTCGGGAACTGACTAGTCCCTCTAATAATTGGAGCCCCTGATATAGCTTTCCCCCGAATAAACAATATAAGTTTTTGACTCCTCCCCCCATCTTTCCTTCTCCTATTAGCCTCATCCATAGTAGAAGCCGGCGCAGGAACTGGTTGAACTGTATATCCACCATTGGCTGGAAATTTAGCTCATGCAGGGGCCTCAGTTGACCTTACTATCTTTTCCTTACACTTAGCTGGAGTTTCATCTATTCTAGGGGCCATTAATTTTATTACTACTATTATTAATATAAAACCCCCTGCTATATCCCAATATCAAACACCTTTATTTGTATGATCCGTTCTAATTACAGCCGTACTTCTACTCCTCTCTCTGCCCGTCTTAGCTGCTGGCATCACAATACTTCTAACAGACCGGAACCTAAACACAACCTTCTTTGACCCAGCAGGTGGTGGAGATCCTATTCTCTACCAGCATTTATTCTGATTCTTTGGACACCCTGAGGTATATATTCTTATTTTACCAGGGTTTGGAATAATTTCTCATATTGTAACATACTATTCCGGGAAAAAAGAGCCATTTGGATATATAGGAATAGTGTGAGCTATAATATCAATTGGTTTCCTTGGATTTATTGTCTGAGCTCACCATATATTTACAGTAGGTATAGACGTAGATACACGAGCCTATTTCACCTCAGCTACTATAATCATTGCTATTCCCACAGGGGTAAAAGTATTTAGTTGACTAGCAACCCTTCATGGCGGTAATATTAAATGAGCTCCAGCAATACTTTGGGCCCTGGGTTTTATTTTCTTATTTACAGTTGGCGGCCTTACAGGAATCGTGCTGGCTAATTCTTCTCTTGATATTGTTCTACATGACACATATTATGTAGTAGCTCACTTCCACTACGTATTGTCCATAGGAGCTGTATTCGCCATTATAGGAGGGTTTGCTCATTGATTCCCCTTATTCTCAGGTTACACCCTAGACCAAACCTGAGCAAAAATCCATTTCACCGTGATATTTGTAGGAGTCAACTTAACTTTCTTCCCACAACATTTCCTTGGGCTCTCTGGCATACCCCGACGATACTCAGACTATCCAGACGCCTACACGATGTGGAACACCGTCTCATCGATAGGCTCTTTTATCTCTCTTACGGCTGTAATAGTAATAATCTTTATAATCTGGGAAGCCTTCGCCTCGAAACGAGAGGTAGAAACCGTTGAGCTTACTACTACTAATCTAGAGTGACTCCATGGATGTCCACCCCCATATCATACATTCGAGGAGCCTGCTTACGTAAAAGCCTAGCTCAAGAAAGGAAGGAATCGAACCCCCTAAGACTGGTTTCAAGCCAGCCGCATAACCATTATGACTTTCTCAATAAGATATTAGTAAAATCATTACATAACTTTGTCGAAGTTAATTTATAGGTTCAACCCCTATATATCTTTATGGCATACCCTTTTCAACTAGGCTTTCAAGATGCCTCATCTCCCATTATAGAAGAACTCCTCCACTTCCACGACCACACGCTCATAATCGTCTTCTTAATTAGCTCACTGGTCCTTTATATTATCTCATTAATGTTAACAACAAAACTCACACATACAAGCACGATAGACGCTCAAGAAGTAGAGACTATCTGAACTATTCTTCCAGCCATTATTCTTATTATAATTGCCCTTCCCTCTCTGCGAATCTTATACATAATGGACGAAATCAATAACCCTTCTTTAACAGTAAAAACAATAGGTCACCAGTGATACTGAAGCTATGAATATACAGACTATGAGGACCTAAGCTTTGACTCCTATATAATTCCTACATCTGATCTCAACCCTGGTGACCTACGACTTCTAGAGGTTGATAATCGAGTAGTGCTTCCAATAGAACTTCCAATCCGTATGTTAATCTCTTCAGAAGATGTACTTCACTCTTGAGCTGTTCCATCCCTAGGATTAAAAACAGATGCTATTCCTGGACGCTTAAATCAAGCTACTCTCATCTCTACCCGACCAGGACTCTTTTACGGCCAGTGCTCAGAAATCTGTGGCTCAAACCATAGTTTCATGCCTATTGTCCTTGAAATAGTCCCACTTAAGCACTTCGAGAACTGATCCTTATCAATAATTTAGACTCATTGTGAAGCTAAACTAGCGCTAGCCTTTTAAGCTAGAGAGTGAGAGCTAAAACTCTCCATGATGAAATGCCACAACTCGACACATCCACATGACTGGTAACTATTATCGCTATAATTCTCACATTATTTGCCCTAGTTCAACTTAAATTCTATAAATACTCCTATCCACTAAACCCAGCACCAAAAGCATTTAAGTCAACTTCTTTTCCTACTCCCTGAGAAACGAAATGAACGAAAATTTATTCTCCTCTTTTATTACCCCAACAATAATAGGCTTACCAATCGTAATCCTAATCATCATATTCCCAGCTCTATTATTTCCTTCCCCTACTCGACTAATCAACAACCGACTAGTCTCAGCTCAACAATGATTAGCCCAACTAATTCTAAAACAAATGATAATAATACACTCCCCTAAAGGACGAACCTGATCCCTTATACTGATCTCCCTAATTATATTTATTGGCTCAACTAACCTACTAGGCCTCTTGCCTCACTCATTTACACCAACAACCCAATTATCAATAAACCTAGGGATAGCTATCCCACTATGGGCAGGAGCCGTAATTACAGGCTTCCGTTACAAAACTAAAGCATCACTAGCCCACTTCCTCCCACAAGGAACACCTGTTCCTCTTATTCCCATGCTAGTCATTATTGAAACAATTAGCCTGTTTATTCAACCTATGGCCTTAGCTGTACGACTTACAGCCAACATTACAGCAGGCCACTTACTCATACATCTCATCGGAGGCGCAGCACTAGCCCTAACCTCAATCAGTCCAACAACAGCTCTAATTACCTTTATTATTCTTATTCTCTTAACAATCCTAGAATTTGCTGTAGCTCTAATTCAAGCCTATGTTTTTACCCTTCTTGTAAGCCTATATCTACACGATAACACCTAATGACCCACCAAACTCATGCTTATCACATAGTTAATCCAAGTCCATGACCACTCACTGGAGCCTTATCCGCTCTACTTATAACATCAGGTTTAGCCATATGATTCCACTTCAACTCCCCCTCACTTCTCCTAATCGGCCTACTAACAAACACACTTACTATATACCAGTGATGACGAGATATTGTGCGAGAAGGCACGTTTCAAGGTCACCATACTCCTATTGTTCAAAAAGGTTTACGATATGGAATAATCCTATTTATTGTTTCAGAAGTCTTTTTCTTCGCAGGCTTCTTCTGAGCCTTCTACCACTCTAGCCTAGCGCCTACCCCAGAACTAGGAGGCTGCTGACCTCCAACAGGCATTAAACCCCTTAACCCCCTTGAAGTCCCCCTGCTTAATACTTCAGTCCTTCTAGCCTCAGGAGTCTCAATTACCTGAGCCCACCATAGCTTAATGGAAGGAAACCGTAAAAATATGCAACAAGCTTTAGCAATTACTATTCTCTTAGGCATCTACTTTACTCTACTTCAAGCATCAGAATACTATGAGACATCATTTACTATCTCAGATGGAGTTTATGGCTCAACATTCTTTATAGCCACAGGATTCCATGGTCTCCATGTAATTATTGGCTCTACCTTCCTTACAGTTTGCCTTCTACGACAACTCCACTTCCATTTTACATCAAATCATCACTTTGGCTTTGAAGCAGCCGCATGATATTGACACTTTGTAGATGTTGTCTGACTATTCCTATATGTGTCAATTTATTGATGAGGATCCTACTCTTTTAGTATCAACTAGTACATCTGACTTCCAATCAGTTAGTTTTGGTATCAATCCAAAAAAGAGTAATTAACCTAATTCTAGTACTACTAATTAATATAACAATCTCCCTAGTCCTTGTAACTATTGCATTCTGACTCCCTCAATTGAATATTTACTCAGAAAAAACAAGCCCCTACGAATGCGGATTTGACCCTATAGGCTCAGCACGACTCCCCTTCTCAATAAAATTTTTCCTAGTAGCGATCACATTCTTACTATTTGACCTTGAAATTGCTCTTCTTCTTCCTCTTCCATGAGCTGCACAATTTAACAACCTAAATCTAGTTCTTATTATAGCACTCATACTCATCTCAATCTTAGCCCTAGGACTGGCCTACGAGTGAATCCAAAAAGGCCTAGAATGAGTAGAATATGATAATTAGTTTAGTCAAAATAAATGATTTCGACTCATTAGACTATGGGAAAACCATAATTATCAAAATGCCTTCAATCTACGTCAATATTTTCCTAGCATTTATTTTTGCCCTCTTAGGCATGCTAGTCTACCGATCTCATTTAATGTCCTCTCTTCTATGCTTAGAAGGGATAATATTATCACTATTTATTTTAATTACATTAACGGCTCTGAATATACATTACACGTTGTCTTTTATATTTCCAATTGTTCTTCTGGTGTTTGCGGCTTGTGAGGCCGCAATTGGGCTAGCCCTACTTGTCATAGTATCTAATACTTATGGCATAGACTACGTCCAAAATCTGAACCTCCTACAATGCTAAAAACTATTATTCCTTCAATTTTACTCATCCCCACTGTATGATGATCTAAAAGCCACATAATCTGAATCAACGCAACAATCTACAGCCTACTAATTAGCCTCACCACTTTCCTTCTACTTAACCAGCCAAACGATACTAACCTAAACTTATCAACCACATTCTTCTCAGACGCCCTTTCTACTCCCCTCTTAATACTGACAGTCTGACTTCTACCCCTAATAATCCTGGCAAGCCAACATCATCTAAGCAAAGAATCACTACCACACAAAAAAACATATATTTCTCTCCTTATCTCTCTGCAAATCTTTCTAGTAATAACATTCTCAGCCACAGAACTAATCTTGTTTTATATCCTGTTTGAAGCAACACTAATCCCCACACTAATTATCATCACTCGATGAGGAAATCAAACGGAACGACTTAATGCAGGAACTTACTTTCTATTTTATACCCTTATAGGATCACTCCCTTTACTTGTTGCCTTAATTCACCTTCAAAATTCTATAGGGTCTCTCAATTTTCTTCTAATCCAACTCTCTAATGAGTCCCTACTAATATCATGATCCAATTCACTAATATGACTAGCATGCATAATGGCATTTTTAGTCAAAATACCCCTTTATGGTCTTCACCTCTGACTCCCAAAAGCTCATGTTGAAGCCCCCATTGCAGGTTCAATAGTCCTAGCAGCCATTTTACTTAAATTAGGGGGCTATGGTATGATACGTATTACTATTTTACTTAACCCAATCACAGAATATATAGCCTACCCATTTCTCATGCTCTCCCTATGAGGCATAATCATAACTAGCTCCATTTGCCTTCGACAAACAGACTTAAAATCACTAATCGCTTACTCTTCAGTAAGCCATATAGCCTTAGTAATTGTTGCAATTCTTATTCAAACCCCATGAAGTTTTATAGGAGCCACAGCATTAATAATTGCTCATGGCCTTACCTCCTCCTTATTATTCTGCTTAGCTAACTCCAATTACGAGCGCATCCACAGCCGAACTATACTATTAGCTCGAGGACTACAAACTGTTCTCCCCCTAATAGCAGCATGATGACTACTCGCTAGCCTCACCAATCTAGCCCTACCACCTACTATTAATCTCTTGGGGGAACTTCTCATTGTCATGGCATCCTTTTCATGATCAAACCTCACCATTATCCTTATAGGGACTAATGTTCTAATCACAGCACTTTACTCCCTTTATATATTATCAACTACTCAACGAGGGAAATTTACATATCACACAAACAACATCTCTCCCACATTCACCCGAGAAAATACCCTTATGATACTCCATCTAGCCCCTCTTCTTCTCTTATCTATTAACCCTAAAATTATCTTAGGCCCAATGCTCTGTAAATATAGTTTAAAAAAAACATTAGATTGTGAATCTAATAATAGAAGATTATGCCTCCTTATTTACCGAGAATGCTTGCAAGAACTGCTAATTCATGCCACCATGACTAATCTCATGGCTTTCTCAACTTTTAAAGGATAGAAGTAATCCGTTGGTCTTAGGAGCCAAAAAATTGGTGCAACTCCAAATAAAAGTAATTAACCTATTCTCCACTTCAATAGCCGTCTCAATTATTATCCTGATTCTCCCAATCGTAGCCTCATTTACTAACATTTTTAATCACAGCAACTACCCCTATTACGTGAAGACTTCGGTATCATACGCATTTATAATTAGTCTTATCCCAACATTAATCTTCATCATCTCGAACCAAGAGACTATAGTATCCAATTGACACTGAATAACAATCCATACCCTAAAACTCACAACCAGCTTTAAACTAGACTACTTCTCCATATTATTCACCCCAATCGCACTCTTCGTAACATGATCCATCATGGAATTTTCCATATGATACATACATTCAGATCCTAAGATCAATCAATTCTTTAAATACCTGCTTCTATTCCTAATCACTATACTTATCCTAGTCACTGCCAACAATCTCTTCCAATTGTTTATCGGATGAGAAGGAGTAGGGATTATATCATTTCTCCTTATCGGCTGATGGCACGGTCGAACAGATGCTAATACCGCAGCCCTACAAGCAATTTTATACAACCGCATCGGGGACATTGGCTTCATTATAACCATAGCCTGATTTGCCATTAATCTTAACACATGAGAATTTCAACAAATATTTATATCAGATAACAATGTCACTATTCTTCCTCTAATTGGACTAATCCTAGCTGCTACAGGTAAATCTGCACAATTTGGCCTCCACCCATGACTCCCCTCAGCAATAGAGGGCCCAACTCCAGTATCAGCTTTACTTCACTCTAGCACAATAGTAGTAGCTGGAGTCTTTCTCCTTATCCGCTTCCACCCTTTACTAGAAAATAATAAAACCGCCCAAACATTAATTTTATGCTTAGGAGCAATCACCACCCTATTTACAGCCCTATGTGCCCTCACACAAAATGACATTAAAAAAATTGTAGCCTTCTCCACTTCAAGCCAATTAGGCCTAATAATAGTCACAATCGGAATCAATCAACCCCACCTGGCATTTCTACACATCTGCACCCACGCCTTTTTCAAAGCTATGCTCTTCCTATGCTCTGGATCAATCATCCACAGCCTTAACGATGAACAAGATATCCGAAAAATAGGCGGACTCTACAAAACTCTCCCCTTTACAGCCTCTGCTCTCACTATCGGTAGTCTAGCCCTCACTGGCATGCCATTCCTAACAGGTTTCTACTCAAAAGACCTAATCATTGAATCTGCTAATACGTCTTATACCAACGCCTGAGCCCTTATTATTACCCTCATCGCCACCTCCCTCACAGCTGTCTATAGCACACGAATTATCTTCTTCGCCCTTCTAGGTCAACCTCGCTACCCTGCCCTAATTATTATTAATGAGAATAACCCATCATTAATTAACTCCATTAAACGCCTCGCACTTGGAAGTATCTTTGCAGGCTTCCTTATTTCCAATCTTATTACACCAAATAATATCCCTCAAATGACCATGCCCTTATATATAAAAATAACCGCTTTATTTGTTACCATTTTAGGCTTCTCAATCGCCATAGAACTAAATCAACTTAGCTTACACCTAAAAATAAATACACAATCCAACTCCTTCAACTTCTCAAATATACTAGGCTTTTTCCCCGCTACGATACACCGCCTCTTGCCCTATATTAATCTTTCAGCAAGTCAAAATGTAGCTACACTACTCTTAGACATAACCTGAACTGAGAAAGCAATCCCAAAGAACATCTCGGACATTCAAATCCTTGCATCAACCTCTGTATCTTCACAAAAAGGCCTCATCAAATTTTACTTCTTGTCCTTCCTAATTTCTATCCTCCTAGCCCTGTTTATTCTAATTTAACCCCCACGAGTAATCTCAATAACAATAAAAATACTTACAAACAGAGACCAGCCTGCAACTACTATTAGCCAACTCCCATAACTATATAATGCTGCCACCCCTATAGAATCTTCTCGAATTAAGCCCACCTCATCTCCCTCAAAGATTACTCAATCACCCATATTCTTAAAACTAACTACAACCTCCACCTCATCACTCATCACCATAAACATTACTAAACCCACCTCTAATAATACGCCCAATACAAGCATACTAAAAATTACAATATTTGACCCTCAAGTTTCAGGATACTCCTCAGTCGCTATCGCAGTTGTATACCCAAATACTACCAACATTCCCCCTAAATAAATCAAAAACATTATTAAACCTAAAAACGAACCACCAAAACTTAAAATAATACCACAACCAACCCCACCACTAACAATTAACCCAAGCCCCCCATAAATAGGGGATGGCTTTGAAGCGAACCCCACAAAACCAACAACAAATATTACACTCAATAAAAATACTACATATATCATAGTTCTTACATGGACTTTAACCATGACTAATGACATGAAAAATCACCGTTGTATTCAACTATAAGAACCTAATGACCAACATTCGTAAAACTCACCCCCTACTAAAAATTGTTAACCACTCCCTAATTGACCTTCCCGCCCCCTCAAACATTTCAGCCTGATGAAACTTTGGCTCTCTATTAGGCCTATGCCTAATAATCCAAATTCTAACTGGTCTCTTCCTAGCTATACACTATACATCAGACACAGCGACAGCATTTTCCTCAGTCACACATATTTGCCGAGACGTAAACTATGGCTGACTTATCCGTTACCTGCACGCTAACGGAGCATCAATATTCTTTATTTGCCTATATATACATGTAGGCCGTGGAATTTACTACGGCTCATATACTTATTTAGAAACCTGAAATATTGGGATCATTCTGCTATTCGCAGTAATAGCCACAGCATTTATAGGTTATGTCCTCCCATGAGGGCAAATATCATTCTGAGGAGCTACCGTAATTACTAATCTTCTATCAGCCATTCCCTATATTGGAACAACCCTAGTTGAATGAATCTGAGGAGGATTTTCAGTTGACAAAGCCACACTCACCCGATTCTTCGCTTTCCACTTTATTCTCCCATTCATCATTGCAGCATTAGTAATAATTCACTTACTCTTCCTCCATGAAACGGGCTCCAATAACCCTTCAGGCATTCCATCAGATTCCGATAAAATTCCATTCCACCCCTATTATACAATTAAAGATGTCCTAGGGTTTCTTATACTGATTCTCCTACTTATACTCTTAGTCTTATTCTCCCCTGACCTTCTCGGCGACCCAGACAACTACACCCCCGCCAACCCCCTCAATACTCCCCCTCACATTAAACCTGAATGGTACTTCCTATTTGCCTATGCCATTTTACGCTCCATCCCCAACAAACTAGGAGGCGTTCTAGCTCTAGTTTTATCAATTCTCATCCTAGCAATCATTCCCTTCCTCCATATATCCAAACAACGCAGCATAATATTCCGACCCATCAGCCAAGTTCTTTTTTGAATCCTCGTTGCGGACCTTCTCACACTCACGTGAATTGGAGGACAGCCAGTTGAACACCCATTCATTACTATTGGACAAGTAGCATCTATTCTTTACTTCTCTATTATCCTCATCCTTATACCTCTCGCCAGCTTAATCGAGAACAAAATCCTCAAATGAAGGCCCCAGTAGTATAGATCATTACCCTGGTCTTGTAAACCAGAAACGGAGATTAACTCACCCTGGGACATCAGAGAAGAGGCCTACGCCCCACCATCAGCACCCAAAGCTGAAATTCTCTTTAAACTACTCTCTGCTTACTCCTAACAAATGGGTGCAAGTATCTTGTCACTATTGACAAAAATTTCCCCATGCTATGTAACTCGTGCATTAATGTTTTTCCCCATTAACATGCACCTATACTATTATTTCATAATCAACATTAGTCCATTATATGTTTAATCGTGCATTAAAACCTTATCCCCATGCATATAAGCTAGCACATCACTGCTTTACAGGACATAAATACATTCACCTGTTCCCTTCAACAAAACCCTATCAACAACACGGATATTCCACACCCAATTCCCTTCTTAGTCAACATCTAGACATTCATTCCTTGATCGGTCATAGACCATCCTAGTCAAATCCTTTCTCATCCATACGACTATCCCCTTCCCTTAGGAATCCCTTGGTCTACCATCCTCCGTGAAACCAGCAACCCGCCCACCACGTATCCCTCTTCTCGCTCCGGGCCCATAACACTTGGGGGTTTCTAGCGTGAAACTATACCTGGCATCTGGTTCTTACTTCAGGGCCATAAACCTAAGATCGCCCACACGTTCCCCTTAAATAAGACATCTCGATGGACTAATGACTAATCAGCCCATGCTCACACATAACTGTGGTGTCATGCATTTGGTATCTTTTTATTTTGGGGTATGCTTGGACTCAACATGGCCACGGCGGGCCCTGACCCGGTGCACTTATTGTAGACGAGCGCCTCGATGTACATTCTCCATCCTCATAATTATGAGCCGGGACTATCTTTCCATGCTCGACGGACATAGAAGAATTTTTTCATGCGTACACGCACGTACACGCACGTACACGCACGTACACGCACGTACACGCACGTACACGCACGTACACGCACGTACACGCACGTACACGCCCTAATTAAAATTTTTCAAAAAAAATCTACTAAATTTCTAGGCTAAATTTATAAATTTTTCATTTTTTTGAAATTTAAAACGCACCTTCACAATACTGACATAGCACTCTGCCTTTTATTTTTTCTCCAACAGGCAGAACCCTAATTAAAATTAAGTAATCTTGGTAATAACTAAAATACCCTATCACCTACAT